CTTTGAACCCACCCAATCAAAAATTCCCCAATTCTCAAACAAAGGAGAATAGAAGAAATAATACTTTCATAGAATATCTTAATTAAATTATATGTAATGATCAATGAATTCAGCTGAATTCTATATCTACACGCGTAAAAATCCTAGCAAGAATCTAATCTATTCTATAAAAATTTTATATATAAAATTGCCCTGTAATTGACCAAGACCCAATACTAATATTATTCTTTATTAGTGTAGAATGGAAATATAGATGGGGCGTGGCCAAGTGGTAAGGCAACGGGTTTTGGTCCCGGTATTCGGAGGTTCGAATCCTTTCGTCCCAGGTAGATACATTGTATCAGAGTAAAAGTTTATTTTGAAAGTAACGTTATGTTTAAATGCCTAATATTGGATAGAATGTCATTCTTGTTTCTTTTATAATTTTGAATGATTCTTTTATGAATCATATCTTTGTTTTTCACAACATACAGATATTACTAAATAGATAAATAGATACAGATATTACTAAATAGATTTGTTTGTCATCAAGATATGATGGTAACATAGGTCACACCCTAGTTGAATTCAACTAATTAAAAATGGGCGGATTTTTCATCATATGTTCATTCCCTTCATATTGAATGGGTTTAGAGCTACTTAATTTGAAGAAAAAACCTTACGTCTCATATCTTTTTAAATTTTCAACGATACATTTTATTTTGAATTACACTAAGAAAGAGCACTTCTTTCCTATATCTTATTCTTTATCCATTCAAATTAAACTTAAAAAAATGGGGTAGCCAAATTATTAGGATCTCTTTATTCTAAACAAGAGGGGGTTATTACATTCAATTAATGGGATTAAGTCTCTTAAGACAAGACTGGGTTTGGGTAAACTAAAAAATTAGGAGCAAGCGCCTAATCTGGACTTGTTTGTCTTTGTCCCTAGAGAGTATCCTTTCCCCAACAAAAGGTATCCTTTTTATTTTTGTTCTGATTCAGCATTCCCAGAGAGTCGTGGGATAGATAGTTCTTAATTAGTAACAGTAACAGGAGGTCTTCATTTAAATATATGTATATCTGTGTATGTCCGAATCTTATTAATAACGAATCAAGTTACATATGTAACGGATCCATAATAAAGACTGTAGTTCAGTCTATCTCATAAGTACGAAAAACCCCTAATTCGTTCATCTTATCTTATTAATAAAATTCGAATCGAAAGAACAAGTACTTAAATATTCTCTTCGATCGGTCTTTTTTATCTATCTCACACAAAAAAATAAAAATGGTTTTTTTTTTTCAATCCATTTATCTGCTTTAAATCGTTGATGGTTCAATTCGAAAAGAAACAGATATTTAAATTTTTTTAATAAAAAGTAAAGTTAAAGTGTTGCATTCATACAATAACATACAATAATAGGTGGGGTCTTGCTAAGATTGCTTCAAAAAAATTTTTGCCATCTTTGTATAGAAGAATTTGTATAGAAGAAAAAAGGGGTATAGATTAATATGTTTATGTATCGACGGAACCAATGACTATTCATGATTCCATAATTGAATCAATTCCATATGGGTTCCAAATTAGAGGAATTTTTTGTTATGGTAAAACTTCGTTTGAAACGCTGTGGTAGAAAGCAACGTGCGACTTGAAGGACACGATCCGGTGTGGATTTTTATTCTTACATCCGCCATCTTTTCTATGAATGAAGGTGCTCTTGACCCGACATCTGTTCTGTTTTCACTAGAATCCTTTTTTGTTAGGTTGTAATGAATATAGTACATGATGGAGCTCGGGTAGAAAGTATGGATTCATCTTTCAGGGGGCAAGAATCTAGGGTTAATACCAATCAATAAATTGGAACAACTTTGTAAGTATATCATATATATCAATATAGAAATTGAAAGGATCCGATTCAGTCAAGTTTTTAATTCAAAAGTAAAATTTGTTGAAATTGAGAAAAGTCTTTCGATTCAAAGTGTATCACGCGGGAATCGAGCGTTTATATGATTCTTTGATAGAAAGAAATCACAAAAGGGGTATGTTGCTGCCATTTTGTAAGGATTAAGAAGCACCGAAGTAATGTCTAAACCCACTGATTTAAAACAAAAAAAAAGGATCCCAGAACAAGGAAACACCGTTTTTTCAATTGTCTCAATAACTGGATAATAATAAAGATTAAATGAGACAAGCAAGAGGGGGTTAAAGACCATTCAAAAAATGAAATAAATTGGCCTAAAGATTTTTTTTCTTTTAAGCTCTTTGAGAATTATCCAACTTGAGTTATGGGTACAAATGATTTTTATTTTTTCAGGAAGGAGGAAGAAAAAATGAGTTAAATCCCATTCTAATTTATTTTATCAACTCCTTTGCCAGAAATTATAATTCTATACGTAGACAAAACTCCAAATCATTTTTTCTCGAGCCGTACGAGGAGAAAACTTCCTATACGTTTCTAGGGGGGGTCTTGTTCATTTACTTAGATCTATCCCAATGAGCCGTCTATCGAATCGTTGCAATTGATGTTCGATCCCGAAGAGAAGGAAGAGATCTTCGGAACGTAGGTTTTTATGATCCGATAAAGAATCAAAGTTATTTAAACGTTCCTGCTATTCTATATTTCCTTGAAAAGGGCGCTCAGCCCACAGGAACTGTTCGGGATCTTTTAAAAAGGGCAGAGGTTTTTAAGTAACTTTTTAAGTAACTTGGTCCTAATCAAACAAAAATTAATTAAGGAAATAAAGAAATAGAAAGGGATAGTAATTCTTATATAAATTTTTGTATTTATATATATACTTTTTTTTTCCTTTTTTGGATTCTACTCATATCTATTTTTCATTGCTTCTATACAATCTCATGTTCTAGAACGACAAAACTCGAGTTGCTTGATCCTAGAAATATAAAATTATGGGAGTTCCTTCAATTGGTCGGTTTTCGTTGAAACTATACTAATAAGTAATAACCAAGGAATCCTCCCTTTTTTTATTCTAGTTACTTATTATTGATTCAATCTGATATTTTTTTCTACTTGGTCTTTTTTTATTCCTCTATCTAAACTTTTTTCAGCTATGTAGTGCCAATCCAACACAAGCCCTTTTTTTAATAGTATTGAAATAAATTCCATTTATTTTGTTTTTCCATTGTATTATTTTCTCAACATTTATATTGACAACAGTGTATCGAACAAATATAATTCATCGTGATAAGTAGATAAATTTATTTTTGTCCGAGCGGTTTGATTTTTACCTTATATTATTCAAATGATGGGATTCCTTGAATTCTCTTTGATATAATAAGAATAGGGGTTTTGATTTAAAAGTCGATAACATAAGAACGAAGAGGTGGTCTATAAATTTTGACATTTATCTATCTTTTTTTTTTTTTGATTGTATTTACATAAACTTTTTATATTCGGGTTGCTAACTCAACGGTAGAGTACTCGGCTTTTAAGTGCGGCTAGGATCTTTTACACATTTGGATGAAGCGAGGGATTCGTCCATACCATCGGTAAAGTTTGGAAGACCACGACTGATCCTGAAAGGGAATGAATGGAAAAAATAGCATGTCGGATCAACGAAGAGTTCTGAGAATATTTCATTCTTTCCGAATCGGTACAAACCGTTGTGTTCTTTTTTGAAACGGAACAAAATGAATTCAATTTCAAGTTGGGTCGGATGAATAAATGGATATAGAGCCCTAATGGCTTCAATTTATTTATTTATTTATTGATATGATTATTGATTATAGGGAAAAAGCAACGAGCTTCTGTTCTTAATTTGAACGATTACCCGATCTAATTAGACGTTAAAAATGTATTAGTGCCTGATACGGGAAGGGATTATCCCATGAACGAATTCTTTATATTTTAATGAATCCTAACTATTGACATTTTATATTATGGAATAGAAATGTGTGTGTAGAAGAAACAGTATATTGATAAAAAAATTCCAAAATCAAAAGAGCGATTAGGTTGAAAAAATAAAGGATTTCTAAGTCTTTTGTTATCCTATAACGAACATAAACTTATTCGTTTAAATGGAAAAGAGAGGATAGATAATCCGTTGATAAGTTTACCTGTATCCCCGAGGTATCTATTCGTTTATTACTCGAATACCTCGTTTTGACTGTATCGCACTATGTTTCATTGATAACCCCCAAAATCCTCTACCTTTAGTTCAACTAGAATTTCAAATGGAGGAATTCCAAAGATATTTAAAGCTAAATAGATCTCAACAACACTACTTCTTATATCCACTTATCTTTCAGGAGTATATTTATGCACTTGCGCATGATCATGGTTTAAATAGAAATAGATCCGTTTTGTTGGAAAATGCAGGTTCTAATAAGTTCAGCTTACTAATTGTGAAACGTGCAATTGAGCGAATGTATCAGTATGAACAGAATCATTTGATTCTTTTTGCTAATGATTTTACCCAAAATACCTTTTTTGGGCGCAACAAGAATTTTAATTTTCAAATGATATCAGAAGGATTTGCAGTCATTGTAGAAATTCCGTTTTATCTCCGATTATTATCTTCGCTAGAAAGGAAAGGAATAGTTAAATCTCATAATTTACGATCAATTCATTCAATATTCCCTTTTTTAGAGGACAAATTTTCACATTTAATTTATGTGTTAGAGATACTAATACCCTACCCAGTCCATCTGGAAATATTGGTTCAAACTCTTCGCTACTGGGTAAAAGACGCTTCTTCTTTACATTTATTAAGATTATTTATCCACGAGTATCGTATTTGGAATACTCCAAATAAAGCCAGTTCTTGTTTTTCAAAAAGAAATCAAAGGTTTTTCTTCGTCCTATATAATTCTCATCTATGTGAATACGAATCCATCTTCGTCTTTCTTCGTAACAAATCTTCTCATTTATGCTCAACGTCTTCTGGAACCCTTCTTGAACGAATCTTTTTCTATGGAAAACTAGAACATCTTGGACTTGTAGAAGCTTTTGCTAAGGCCTTTCAGGACAATCTATGGTTGTTTAAGGACCCTTTGATGC